AGGAAGATAAGAAAGGCCGGTAGGGCGGTGGTGGTAGATATCACGAAGTGCGACTCCGAAGTTGGTACGGAGTTGAGTATTTTAGATAAACAAGCCCGTAGAATCCTCTGGAACATGCCTGGCAAAAGCCAGATCCTTGAGGACACCTCCTCACATCTCCTTTAGTTCCATTTTTTACTTGCACGTGTGAAGCATATAGCAATCTCGATATCTTTCTCTAAATTGGACGCAAGAACAGAGTTCGAGGCGGGATCCATCCGCATCCTCTAAATTGCTTATATAAAGTCAAAGCATTTCCGCGCACGCACCATTCTTTATTTACAATATTTATTTTGGAGATCCCAGTAGACGAAGGTGAGAGCCCAACAGATTCTATTCCCCGTGGCCCTTTCTATATCCCGCACAGTAAAGTAAAAACAAGACGTCTTTCCATGAGCAGAGCGGAATAGCTCACTGGTCTAAGGCTCTTGCACCGAGAAAGAGCTTCAAAGCTTCCCGCGAAAATACATCAAGCTCGAAAGTCCTCAAGCTCGACCGTTAGGGAGAGGAACAGATTGCATATGCATAGTTTAAGAGGGGGACAGATTGCAATTGCAAAAGCTTAACTACTTAGCCCTATGTTGTAAGTTATAAGGGTTTAGAGTGGAAAAGAGTCTTATAGAGTGAATAGGCTGGTGTGGAAAGCAAGCGCCCTATCAAATAAAGGGCAATCAAGAGATAGGGCCTAAGCAAGGCCTTTAGTTTAGCCACACCAACCCTTTAAGAGATAGGGGGTGGGAACCTCCGATCACTTTTCTGCTAAGATTTTATCCCGCCCTCCACTCTTTCGACTTAATATCGCCCTACGGGAAGCAAGGCATTCCTTTTCGTAAGCCTTTCCGCTCGAACGCAGCACCGACTCTGGAGCACAAGACAAGCTTCCTACCATTTCGAATTGGTCTCCGGTAGGTCTAACTCGCCTATCTATGTTGCAGTGGAGCTCCTTGCTTCCATAGTGTCTTTTTCATCATAAAAAAAACCATCCACCACCATATAGAGGTACGCAAACAAAGCCATGCTTACTTCATCTTCACTTGATGCTTATACACCTGCAGGGCCGGGGTCCCACTTAAAGAGCTTGCCTACATAATCTTGTTCAGCTTAACTGAGATCAAGCCCAATGTAGTTCTTCCTTTGCTGAGGCCTACATCTTTTTCTGGAGGTACTCCCTCACCTCATACAAATCTAAGTTTTGCTTCAAACTACTTAGTTTCAGGTTTAGGAGGTATAGGGGGCTTTTTATAGCCTTCCACAATAGGTTGAATTTCGACCCCCTTCCAACTATATTAGAATCGGATACCAAACTTCATCTCTTTATTCCACGTGAAAATTTTTTTTAGGATGGGGACGTACGTCCTTAATGCGTAAAAAAAGTATATGAAAAAAAAAAGAAAAAGACAGAGAGAAAATGCCCTACTTTGAATCCCGGCCCGCTTTATCCCCACTAAGCAATTACGTTACGACCACTGAACAAACTTGGTTGACGAACATGGTTTATGCGCCGCTAATGTAGCGGCTTGTCGAGCATTTGACAAACTCACACCATCCATTTCAAATGGGATTTGTCCCGTGGACACACGAGCAATCCAACCCGTAGGGTTTCCTTTTCCTCTTCCCATTCTTACTTCTGTAGGTTTTCCGGTAATAGGGAGATCCGCGAGAACTCTTACCCATATCTTACCATTTCTTCGGAATTGTCCGCTCATAGCACGATGGAATTGTCCGATTATAGCCCGACGCGCTGCTTCAATGGCTCGATATGAAAGACGACCAGCTCTACAACTTTTAGTGCCATATCTTCCAAAACCAAGTTGTGTACCGTCCGGTTTGCAACCCCTACTACATCTGCCTTTACGATATTTACTATATTTCGTACGTTTCGGATATAGCACGCCCCTTTCTTTTTTTACTATATGAAATCCACACTTTGACACCTGAGATTCCGTAACGAGTAGATACTTCCGCAGGAGCATAATCAATTTTCTGGTTAAATACATTACGAGATGTTTTTCCATACTTTCCGCATTCAGTTCTAGCTATTTCTGCACCTTTTGATCGACCTGAACAACATATACGGATCCCCTCCACCCCTTTTTTCATTACTAATGGAATATCCTTCACTATTTTACTAAAAATGGAACGAAATGATCTTGTTTTGTTCCTCGGTTGAAAAGAGATGTCTTGAGCAATCGGAGAAGCACTTTGATAAACAGATTTTATCTTGACCGACTGAATTAAGGTATTAGTGTTTGTTCTATTAGACAACAAAGATCGCATTTTTTTCACTTCGTTCAAATAAGAGTTGTACCCGTACGGAATTATTTTGTTTCTCAGTATGATCTCTATCATCATCTCTATTCCCTTTAAAAATTCTCCTATCCCACCTAGGTCTATGAATTTTTCTATCAATTCCATTACCTTATCCTTACCCATGAGGTTCCAACATTTTTTCCTTAAATTACCTAGGAGTTGTTCCCGGACATCCTCAAAAAAAAGGTTATTATACACCCCAACCCCATCCCTTAGAAAGAAAAAGGTAGCACCGAAGAAAGGAAAGAGCGAGATGGTGGTTTTTGTTGTTCCTGCGAAGCTAAGATCATTCGCCAAGCGAATGAAGTGGGTCAACCTCTTTTTGGCTTCGGCCAAACACTTTTTATAGCTGGTCGAGCTTTCTACAAAAAAAGCGATGCGAGAACGTATTCTCTTATCTAAGCTTCTTACCTGTGCATTCGCTCCCCCCATCGTAGATGGTTCAGCCACGCCCGGTGCCACGAAATGATTGAGAACTCTGGCGGGGTCGAAATTCCATTTTTTCTTTGTATTCAATAAGTATTGCATGACCAAATAATTCAAGGAGGGGCGCACTGCAGGGAGGGTCCTTTTAAGTAGATGACTCGTCGGTCCGTCGGAGCGGGACTTCTTTGGGAAAAAGAACTTGAATAACTTCGTTTTTCTGAGGGAGTCGTCATTTTCTATCAGAAACGCTATGTCATTTACAACCCCAGCGTTTTTCGGATGCTTGAGGGCCCCGCTAACCCAAAGTGATTTAGAAAGATTCTTCTTTATCGATGGTGATCGGTCATGGTATCCATAGCGTTGCTTCTTTTTTTTCCAAATCCGGATTTCGTTTTGCTTCTCCCGGTCGTCGAGCCTGATCGACTCGACTCTTTTCCCTGCCCCCCGGCCTCGCACTTCGTTTCGTTCTTCTTCTCTACCGCCGCTTGAATGAAGACACCCGATCGGCCCGACTTTCCCAAATGCCCGCCACCGGCCCTTCTCCTTTCCGGGTCTTGATTTTTCGCGTCGTTTCAGTCGTCGTGGTCGACGGGGAAGAAAGAAATGAATGAATGTTCTTTTGGGAAAATGTAGAATAATAAACCTACCGAGACGAAAGCCAAAGGTGAGTCCCGTAGGTGGACGTATCGAACCTAAATAAGATCTCAGATTGACATCTTGATACACTGATTTACCATAATTTTACAATAGATTAAATGGTGACTCCGCCGTGGTAAGAGCCGCTTCTTTCTTGCTTGATAGGGGGGCTTCTATTCACCAGCGCAGACTAAAAGTGCTCTCCGAACCGTGCAATAAGGTCACTCATCACACGGCTCTCAAACCCAACCTGTGGTGGATCCCGGGGGACAAAGTAAAAGCGCTTGATCTGCCTTCACTTACACAATTTATGGAGTTAGACCTAAAAAAATATGGACTCAGAGCAGAGGCCAAGAGTTCCGACTATCGAACTCTCGAATTAAAGAAGCGCGAACTCTACTGTATCTACGCTATTGCCCGATCATAGCTGTATTATGGGAAATCCATCTGCTGATGGTATGAGTGGCACATACCCAACCCTTTCTTCACTGGAAGTGACATAAAAAAGAGAGCTGAAAAAAAAAAAAAGAAACAACTTTGCTGACAATTACATATACATATTTTTTCTGTGGTTAGAAGAGTCCTCCGAATATTCTGGTCTTGTATTAGCGATCTGGTTCAATATTTTGAGTTTCGAATATGAACAGAAAAAAGAGGATAGGCTCATTCCATTCAACAAAAAATATGGGATAATAAATAAGAAAGAGTTGGAATATTTGAGCGTGAGAGCCAAATGAATCGAAAGATTCATGTTTGGTTCGGGAAGGGATCGTGAAAGTTTTGAAATGAATGGAAAGAAAATCCACTTTCATTAAATGATTTATTAGATAATCGAAAACAGAAAATCTTGAATAGTATTCGAAATTCAGAAGAATTACGTGAGGGGGCTATCGAACAGCTGGAAAACGTACGAGCTCGTTTACGGAAAGTGGAAATGGAAGCAGATCAGTTTCGAGTGACTGGATACTCTGAAATAGAACAAGAAAAAGTAAATTTGATAAATTCAACTTATAAGACTTTGGAACAATTAGAAAATTACAAAAACGAAACCATTCATTTTGAACAACAAAGAGCAATTACTCAAGTGCGACAACTGGTTTTTCAACAAGCTTTACAAGGGGCTCTAGGAACTCTGAATAGTTGTTTGAACAATGAGATACATTTACGTACTATCAGCGCGAATATTGGCATGTTTGGGGCGATGAAAGAAATAACTGATTAGGTTTTCTACTGTAGGCATTAGTTTTTTTTTGCTCCAAAAAAAGTATTAAGGAATACTTATGGTAACCATTCGAGCCGACGAAATTAGTAATATTATCCGTGAACGTATTGAGCAATATAATAGAGAAGTCAAGATTGTAAATACCGGGAACTTATTCTATTGCAAGGCTATGCCTAGCGGCGGATATTTAGCTAAGCCCGGTAAGACGACCGGGGGTAGGCTCTCTAATTGCATTTTACATTGGCAGCTGCATCTTCTTCTTCAAAGACAGGAACCCTTGATTCCCTATTTGGCTTAAAAGCAGGAAACTAGCCCGCTTTCCTTTAGTAAAAGGGGGCATCTAACCCAACTAAGTCCGATAACAGCTATTTAGGGCTCTTAAGTAGATCTACCTAATGCGCTACTTAAGTATTGGGGCTTTAGCTCGGGAGTGCTCGGCATCTAACTAGCTCTCGATCTTGACCCGATTCTGGCACCGATTCGTCGAATCTATTCCTTGTATGGCTTAGCGGGAGTTGGAGCTGTTGGGCCATTTGCCCCCGAATAAGAAGTCCTCTTGCCGGGCTTATAAGGAGCCCCCTGTTCCGGATTCACAACGAAAGTAAGAATTTATGAGCCCCCTACCTTTGGTTTAATAGAATATTCCTGCCTAAGAAGCTACGCTGGAAGAGACTACTTCGCTCCTGGTGGAAGAAAAGAATACCTCTCCTTCGCGCCTTGCCCGGGGAGAGTTAGTCAACTGCCTTACTGTGGCCCGATGCTATCCTTATAGAGTTAGGAAAGGATACCGGGTCGGGGTCCGGTGGGGAGTTATTACTTAGATGATTCCCTCTCATAAGGTGCTCCCTGCAGCCTCTTCGTCTCCTGTATAAGACGCTAAGGAACGGAGTCTTTGGCTTAACCCGTAGTGCTGATGCCCCCCTGCCCGGATTCACGGAAGAAAGGGGAATTACAGAGTCCCTAACCCCATAGGCAGATACTAGCCTTTCAGAGCCCCTTGACTGAACGAAAGAAAGAACTCCCGAGTAAGGAGCCCTGTAGGCAGTTGCCCAAATATTCCGTACTATGGGAAGAAAAGGAAGAAGCCCCGAGTGCCTAAACCGGTGGGTCGCTACTCGACTGCTTCCCTGCGGCCCTGCTTGCCTCATCTAGATTAACAGAAGTCGGAGTTGATGGTTGACCCGGGATATTGGGATTCCCTGTGCCCGGGTTATAAACCTCAGAAAGTCAGCCGAGAAATCGGCTTTCCCGAAGCTCTTTGACTAGAGCCCCCTGTCCTATGGAAGGGAAGAACGCCATAGTGCATAACCTTATGGAGAGTTATTCAGATGCCTTACTTCCAGAGTTGACGTCGAATGAACCGAAATCAGGAGCCCCATTCTTTGGTTTAACCTGAGGGTCTGCTTAACCTAGAGCTCTTTGACTGGACTATTCCTGTTCAATGAGGCAAGCAAACAGATGAATTAGACAAGACGCAAGGGAATAAAGAATATCCCGTTCCCCAACCAACTCCCCGATCTCTCAGCCCTTGTGGCCAAACAAAGAAGACTTCCTTCTTCTCGCATTCCGAGGGCAAAGAAAGCAGATGAGTCCCTTCCCCTTGGATGATTACCCCTGGGATCAGTAGCTCATGGCAACAAGAAAGAATGATAATTCTATGGTTACACTCCTAAAGCAGCTAAGCAACATACGCCTTTCGACGAAGATTCGTTACCGCAAGTCAATTCAATCAACTTCTCCAATTCCATCACATATAGATGCGAAAACAAGCATTTTTTTATTTTTATAGTAACTATTGAATGATTCCTGCCCTAATGTTGTCTTCGATCTCCAAGGCGGAACTCTTCACCTTCGGTGGCCGACCACTGCACAATAACCGAAGTTATGTGACTAAGGTACCTGGCTCGAAGGTTACTCGGTTCTCTTTAGCTTCGTCCCCTTAGATCAAAGACGACTCACATATTAAAATCAAAGCTGAGGCAGGGTTCGAACTTGGCTAAACCCATTTTTTGGAAACAAAGTAGCATCCTAGGTCTCGGACATTGCTCACTGTGGAGTCTTTGGATTCGGTTAAGCCCAACCCTAAGTTAAGTCTAAAAAAAAATATCTAAAAAAGCAGGCCGGACATTCAATTTACTAAACGATGTCGTCAGCCGCTTCCCCTGTAGTCGTCAGCTTGTTCTTGACAGATCCCATCGGGTGTTCATAATCTGGAGTAAAAGGATTCGAACCTTTGCATGCCGGTACCAAAAACCGATGCCTTACCACTTGGCTATACTCCATACGGCCAGTTTTGGACGGGGGAATTTATGGACAGAAGCGGGAGGAAATTTAAAGAGAAAAGAGTATTGATGAAGGAAGAAAGTGCAAGTAAGCGCTATTCCTTCTCAAGAAGCAGGCAGGACCCGCGCACCAAACTTCATGCATGCATTCCCCATAATTGGAGCCTCGAGTAATTCTAAAAAAAGATTTCTTCCCCGATGCTTGAAAGATTATTAGAATACGAAAAGGATAAGGAAACCCATCATCAGGGCAAATAAAGCTATTGCTTCAGTTAGAGCAAAGCCTAGAATAGCATACCCAAATAATTGTTTAGCTATTGACGGATTTCTGGACACAGAATGGATCAAGGAACTGAAAACATTTCCAATTCCGAGAGCAGCACCTGCTAATGCAATAGTCGCTGCGCCAGCACCTAAGAGTTTAGCACCCTCCATTGTAGTTATAATTTAGTTACAGGCTTGTCATTTCTCTATTGAAAAACTCAAAAATTCTTACTTACATAAAAAATATCGAGTTATTCGTTAGCAGTACTCACATATAAGAGTAGGCGTGGGATAAAAGCATTGATTTATTACAAGAGCTCA